GGCCAAGTGGTAAGGCAACGGGTTTTGGTCCCGCTATTCGGAGGTTCGAATCCTTCCGTCCCAGAACATATATATATTCTATGAGACTATAGATTGCTTTTTTAACAATGTTCTGTTTAAAATCGAAATGTTAGCTGGAATGTGATTGTTGTTTCTGATTTTTTTCTTTGATGAATCATTTTTTTTTCAAAAACTGAATCGAGATGCGAAAGAATCTATATTCCCTATCTCGTATTCTCTATCCCCTAAATTAGCCTAATTAGATTCCATTTTCTTTTTTTGTGGATTTCTTGGCTTTTCGCCAAGAGGGGGTTTTTGGTACTAATTAAATTCACTAAGTCTCTTAATTCTTAATCAATGAGTTAGGCTAAAATATCAAAAAATAGGAGCAAAAACTTGACTTAATCTGGACTTGTTTGGTTTTGTGCCTAGACAGCTCGCATTTCGTAACAATCAAAAAGACTAGGGCACCCCCTTCTTTTCTTTTGATTTATGTTGCATCAGTCCCATAGAATGGGGTAGATAGGAGTTAATCAGTAATGGGAAGGCATTCATTTCAATATCTATAAACGGTGACAGTTGCTCAGTCTATTTGATCGAATTGATAGATATGAAAACCTCCCCATTCTTTGGATTTTATCAATCAGATGAAAAAAAAAAAAAAGAATAAGAATTCAAATCTTACCTTATAGTAATCTTTTTTTATCAATCAGATGAAAAAAAAATTGGATTTGTTGTTTGGTGTATTTATTTATTTTAGATCATTGAAATCGTTGATGATTCAATTAAAAAAGAAAGACTTATCTTTTTTCCTAAGATGATCAAAAATGATCTTTAACTATCAAATTTTCTTCAAATAATGATGTCGAAAAGGGAACTTTCTAAATTTAGAAATATAAATAGTTTTAATCATTCCTTATAAGCTGAATCTTTGCTATTTGAAGAAGTATGAAATAGGTCAATCTCTCCTATTGAGTCACGTGAAGATGCAGAATCAAAAAGAACTCATTTATTCGTCTTATTTATTATTATTTATAGATTAAATATTAATTAATTATTTATAGATTAAATATTAATTAATACGTTAATGTTAGATAAATTAATATTAGCGATGGGGTCTTACTAAAGAAAAATATTTATCCACCTATCCTATAGTAACCTATATCTATAGTATATAGATATAGAACAAAGTATAGATTATGGTGTTTATACATCAGCCCAACCAATGACTATTCATGATTCCATAATTGAATCAATTCCATACCGGTTCTTAGAGGAATGTTATGGTAAAACTTCGTTTGAAACGATGTGGTAGAAAGCAACGTGCGACTTGAAGGACAGGATCCGTTGTGGATTTGTACATCCACCATTTTATGTAGGAATGAAGGTGCTCTTGGCTCGACATCATTGGTTCTGTTTCATTAGAACCCCTTTTTTTGTTGTCTTGGAATGTAAATAGTCCATGATGGAGCTCGAGTAGAAAGTATTAATTTATTTCTCGGGGCAAGGGTCTAGGGTTAATGCCAATCAATAAAAAAATTGGAACAACTTCGTAAATATATTTTCAGTATGGAAATCGAAAGAATCCAATTCGAGCAAGTTTCCAATTCAAAAATTTCTTGGAATTGATCAAACTTTTTCGATCCAAAGTGTTTCACGCGGGAATCCATCGTCTGTAGGATTCTTTCATAGAAATCGCAAAAGGGGTATGTTGCTGCCATTTTGAAAGGATTTAAAAGCACCGAAGTAATGTCTAAACCCAATGATTTAAAATAAAACAAAGATAAAGGATCCCAGAACAAGGAAACACCTTTTTTATTGTCTTAATAACTGGATCAGACTGAAGAATCCAAATCCATTTTAAACGAGACAAACATAAAAGGAGGAAAGACCGCTCAATAAATGAAATTGCCGAAAGATTTTCCTTTGAACTGTTTGAAAGTTATCCAACTTGAGTTATGAGAGTACGAATGGTTTCTTTTTCATTTTCAGGAAGAAAGAAGAAAAAAAAAGACTTACATCTTTAATTGATTTGATCATTTTATGGACCCAGTTGTCATTTCTTAGATAGAATTCCATACAGAGACAAAACCTCGAATCAATCATTTTTCTCGAGCCGTACGAGGAGAAAGCTTCCTATACGTTTCTAGGGGGGGTGTTGTTCATCTACATCTATCCCAATGAGCCGTCTATCGAATCGTTGCAATTGATGTTCGATCCAGAAGAGAAGGAAAAGATCTTCGGAAAGTGGGTTTTTATGATCCGATAAAGAATCAAACTTATTTAAATGTTCCTGCTATTTTATATTTCCTTGAAAAAGGGGCTCAACCTACAGGAACTGTTCAGGATATTTTAAAGAAGGCGGAGGTTTTTAAGGAACTTCGTCCTAATCAATCCTAATCAACCGAAATTCAATTAAGGAAATAAATTAAGGAAATACAAAAAAGGGGGTAGTCATTTGTATATAACTTTGTATGACTTTTCTCTTCTATTTTTTTGT